GATGAAGTCCGCCCCTTAGCCCAGTCTATATCCACAGCTGACGCAACTCCGTACCGACGCCTCACTACTACAACATTTGAATTAATGTTGGGCGCCGCGATTTCATAACCTGAGCTTTCCTTAACCAGCAGTTGACTTGACTTCGTAACCTCAACGTACTTTTTACTGTAGCATAGGCCTTCGCCACTTCAAAGGTTTGGAACCCTTTTTTTTGAATTAGAAAGAGCGGGGTCTTACTTATTCAGGGGGGATGAAAGAAAAAGAAAGGGATCGGAGGGCTTTATGATCGGAGAAAGAGAAAGAGCGTGGTTGGTGTGTCACTGGGTCGGTGGGGGAACCCGCCGAATTCACATCAGAAATCGCCAACATGAACACAAACGAAATCTTTAATTACGTATAGAAACAAAACGAACCACTTCTATTCTCGGAGCTGAGGCTGCTAAAGAAGAATGGCTTTTTGGTCCCTTTCGTCCAGTGGTAAGGACATCGTCTTTTCATGTCGAAGACACGGGTTCGATTCCCGTAAGGGATAGGTACTCATTCCCGGCCGCTTAAAGTTAGTGTTCATTGCTGAGTGATCGCTCGCTATCTGGCTGGAAAGGGTGGTCCGGAAGCTTCTTCTCTCCCAGCAAGCAAGACGAGATCACCACTTCTCTCAGTAATGGACTTCCTTTACTTCGCCTTAGATGTCCTTTCATAGATTCTTTAACCTCCGACAGACAGAATCTCCATGTATGTCTTCTTTCTCTCCTCCCCTCCCTAATACATAGTTCCGTCTATGGAGCCTAAAGCTTCAACCATGGCATGGCAGTAAGTTGGCCTAGTCTCTTCTCTCGCCCAGCCTTCGCCTTCTTCAGTTGCCAAGTTGAAGCCTTCAGCGGTTCTTCGGCCTACCACCTTTCTTTTTCAAGATTGAGCTTGTTCAAGAGAAAGCAAGGATGGTCGTAGATCATAGCATAGCTACCGGCTCAAACTAAAGAGATTAGCCTCTTGATCGATCGATTGATTGGATCGAAGTACGAAGGGGTTGATTGAAGTCTGAGATCAGCCCAAGACTAAGGCCGAGCAACTAGCTGATGCAGGATTGGACGTCTATCTATCTCACCACACTCCCCTACGACTAGAAAGGCCGGCGGAAGGAATGAATGCTCTGCTCATCTTCTTACGGCTCGTTACCGCAGCGCTCGTTCGCCCCTTCGGCTTCTTCCATTCAGTAGTGTCTTTTTCCTATTCTTATTGGTAAATAGCGTCTTGAAGTGAAGCCAAGGCATTATTGAAGGAAAGAGATGGCGGGTCGGTCAATTGCATTAGGTAGGAGATGCAGGACCTGTCTTAACCGCAAGTGCATTCGCTATTCGATTCCATCCTCAATCCCGGATTCCAAAGTTTTTATCTCTTCTTTACTTTTAAGTGACAAGGGGGTGACAAAGGGTATACTTGATTCTCTATGTCGCCGTCTCATCAATGAGCGTAGATTAATAGATATGGCTTTTGTGCTTGTCAATCTGTATCCCATTCTTCAGGTATAGTTTTCTTTGATCACAGATCGACAGGTGATCCGTCCTTTCTCCCCCTTTCGTCATAAGGCGTGGTCTGACTCTGATAAAAACCATTCTTGTGTTTAGGTCCCTACTAAGCAGAATTCGTAAACTATGCAAAGGGTGCTCTGTTTCGGGCATTTTCAAAAAGTTTCTAGCAAAAAAAGCAAAAACTATTCTCAACGCCCTTACGAGGTAGTGATGAGTTAACTACTCGTGTTGGCATGGAAGTCAGCCCTGATTCCATTCTGCTACTAGGGTTAAAAACCTTCCCCTTAGCTCTATAACTTTTCTTATCAAGAGATGCTAAAGCTATTTGATTTAGAGTCGGTATTTCTAAGTCGGAAGGAGGGCTTTGGGCAAAGAGCAACTCGAAAGTACTTGACTTCAGTCCCAGTACTGAAAGACGTGACTTCAGGGGAAGGAAAGACTTCGTTTACTTCCTGCAAATTGCTTATGTAAGAACTAGTAGAAAGAAAGGAAAAAGAAATAGGTAGGCCTTCTGACTCCACTTGCCTCTACTTTTCATGTCAAGCGTACAAGTGTAGTTTAGTGGGATTTACTTCTAAAGAACGGAATTATTTTTTCCCCTCGACGTCTTAACCTGATGAGCTCAGTTGATTGTTGAAGCAGTAGCTCTGGATCGAGAGCTGGATGCTTACCTTATTATTATGAATTCTGAAAAGGAGAAAGGGTAAGCTAAGCAAGCCTGGTTCTCCGGGCACTAAAGGGCTTCTTTTTATAGATTAAGAGGTGAGTAAGGGGGGTTTGCTGGCTTGCTCGTGCAATCAACGAAAATAAGCCTTCGCCTTAGTAAGCTAGCTTTGTAAGCTAAGCAAGCCTGGTTCTCCGGGCACTACGGTAGGACGTGGATCGATCATGACGAGAATGGACTTCTCCGTAATCTAATGTAATAGAAGAGGCACAGTAGTCCAGTTCCCCGGGCTTTCTCCCTTCTCGACCAGACGAAGGAGATATGAATTCCATTCAAGGCGGGTAAGGGCTTGGCTTGACCGTGTGTTCTCTCCTGGGGGCGATAACTTGAAAGTGAATTATTCAGTGGTGGGGTGTTCATAGAAAAGAAGGCGTCGCCCAAGGAGTGGCAGATCTGGATAGAGTCTCGCTCATAGAGGAAGAGTACGCGCGCTAGCGCGCTACGGCTTACGCTGTTGATCGGATCAGATAGCCCTTCGGGGCAACCAACCAAACCCGGCACATCTAATTCCATTCCGATCAACAACTTGGAGGTATGGCTGAGTGGCTTAAGGCATTGGTTTGCTAAATCGACATACAAGAAAATTGTATCATGGGTTCGAATCCCATTTCCTCCGGAACGGAAATGAAACGGGCGGGCGAAATTACGTGAGAGAAAGAACCTCTTCCTCTTGGTGGAGTCCCCCCCGGAGAGAATAGCACTACTTAGTGAGACGAAGCGGAGAGCCCGTTGCGCCTTGCTTTTATTTGACCGGCCTATCTTCTTTCTATAAGCAAGCTCCTGTAGGCCGTCCAGTCCCTTTAGGTTTTCGGTTCTTGAGTGGGGGATTAGGCTTTTCAAGAGCTGCTCGAAAGCTTGACGAACAAGCGAAAAAAGCCTATCTATTTTCTTAGTTAGTAAATTTCCCTTACGGGCGCTATTTATTCGATGAAGAAAACAGACTTTAGGAAAGTGGTTTAGGTAGCTCAGCTGGTTAGAGCAAAGGACTGAAAATCCTTGTGTCAGTGGTTCGAATCCACTTCTAAGCGGGCGAAGGGTCCAAAGGACACGTAGCCGGGAGCGAGCCGGATTTGGAAATTAAAGTGAAAGAGTAAGCCAAAAAATGTGAGCGCTCCTGCACTATACGGCTTTTTGGCGTTGCTGGAGGCATATTTTCTCAAAAAAAGCGGTTGATTACTCGGATTGGTTCTCGCATCCATGTGCCCAAAAGGATGGGCGAGTTCGGTTTGAGTGTTCATCGATCGGGTGGATCTATATGCTCCGGGGTGGTGAGACGAGGTGTAGCGCAGTCTGGTCAGCGCATCTGTTTTGGGTACAGAGGGCCATAGGTTCGAATCCTGTCACCTTGATGTGATGGGCTGAAGTGCACAGCCCCGCAGCCTATGAAGGCAGACGAAAAAAAGGCACATTTGTCGTGAACTGAACGGTAAAACATGAACATCTTGATTTCTAGACTTCTTTCGGTAGGGCTCTCGGTGCTTTTGTAGCAATTTCATTTGGGCGTTTTCTAGGATCAGAAGGAACCGCTATAATGACCCACAGGCCGTTAAGTTAAGGTCTCGTGCTTTTAACAATACTTATTTTCGGTCTTATATTTCTTTGTTATTTTCTTTTCGTTTGAAAAAAAAAAGTACTTGAATACTTGAACCAAGGAGCGCAACTCTCGTCTTAAGCCCCCTTCAGAAAGGAAAAAAAAGTATATCAAAAGAGGCCAGATGCGGGCAAAGTTAGAACCTATTCCTTTGGGTGCTCTATCTAGAACTACTATTCCTTCTTCTCTATGACTCGCTCCAGGCACTGTAGTATTCGCTCCATGAGATGGAGCTCTAAGGGTGGCGTGATTTTTCTTTATATATGACATTTCAAATTCCTAGCGATGGCAAGCCATCTATCGCATATTCTATAGATCGGGAAAATCGTAGTAAAGGAAAGGTCTGCAAGCATCGTACGTAGCTTTGGGTGCTTTACCTCAGTCTAGCTCCTTCTTCGGGGCGGGAAGACCTCTTAGGCCGTCTTTCTTTTCTTTCTTGAGATAGCCTGACCCTTATAAGACAAGCAAACAAGCAAGGAAAGTTCAATAGATATTAGAGACTGATTCAAGAGGCATTTCCCTAATCGAGATTCGGTCAGTCTTCATGGGGGTCCGGTGGTCAAATCTAAGGACTAAATTCCCCGGTTTCCATGGAAAGGTGTCGAAGGAATAGGCACATTTCGAACTGTGGGACTTGAAAGAATAGAATGAAATGCGCAGTCTTTAGGGACTAGGGTACATACTACACATACCGAATCGACTACGAGAGGGAATAGCCAGAATACGGATCTTTATACACTAACAGACGGAATAGAATGCGAGACCTACGATTTCAATTCAGTTAAATCAATTGGCCCTTAGCCGCTCGCCAATGGTTCTCTCCGCAACCCCAGCTCCTATTTCGAATGATAGAACGATTCGATTCGAAAGGGACATACGTACGGTTGACTAAACGAATAACTAAAAGGCTAACGGAATAAGAGAATCGGAAGCAGACGTAATCGAATGCTTACCTTATGCTTACGTACTGGCCGGAGAGAGATTGCTTTTCTCACAGACCGGAAAGCCAGGAATTGCTTCCATCACAGACCGGAGAAGGTCAAACGATGTGTAGGTTGTGCTTTCCTCTGCTCTGGTTCTCCCGCTGGTGCTTACTATCAGTCTCAAGGCTTTTATTTTCGCCCCTCGCTCATCTCTTCCGGGTGGTTGGCATTCCCCTATGCTCGGCTCTTTTCTTTTCTTCCTATATCAGAAGATGTCCATTCAAGCGGAATTTAAATTTCTAGAGGTATACTCAATTTAGCGATATCCCACTTCTCTTTCCCTTAAGGGGCTCGTCGAAATAACGCATCCAATCGAACTAGCATTGTCGGCGAAGAGGGTTCATTAACCAGCCTTCCTTCGTTCCTTCGTAGAACCTTTCTTTATAAAGAAGAACTCAAAGTATAAGAACTTTAAGACTTAGTTATTAACTCTTTTTTTGCTTCTATTATATATATATAAGGCAAGCAAGCCAGACAGAACCGACAAGCACGGAATGCCAGTTGGAGGGATCTTTTTTTAGTTCTTTTACCCTGAGAGCCAGTTATAGTTGGAAGAGTTTGAGATCTAGTTGGCTTATATCCAGTGGAGATTTCCTTTCCTTCTACCTCTTAGTCCTTCGGGCTTGTATACTAGAAGTTGTCTCATTGTTTTCTTTCCTCTTCGAGCCCTCACTAAGGACTTTTTCTTTGCTTTGCTTTCAAGCCAATTTCATTCCTAGGGCTATTTGTTTTTTATGCTTCTATTTATATTAGAAGGAGTTAACTATTTAACGATCTGAAGAGCTAGTCTCTTAGTTAGCAAGCGCATCCTTCTGCTTGTACTGTCGAGAGTGTAGGTTATAGGTAGGGCTCAACAGGAGAAGAGAAGGCTAAGGAAGGATTTCACACCTGCAAGCCCATAACCTACTTCAAAGACTTCAATCAGAACAGAAAGCGAGACCGAAATAGTGTGATATACACCGGTCAAGCATGAACTCCAACTGAAGCCAATATCAGACTACTAGCCCGACATACTCGCAATTTTATACATCGAAAGCGTACCAAGACTCTTCCCCATCATCAGCCAATTAAGCTAAGCGGCAACCTTGAAAGAGGGTAAGGGTTGCCAGCATCAAGCTCTAAGGATGGGTATTCTGTACCAGCTCGAACCCCTATAGCTATAGAGGAGACGGCCGTAAGTTGCATCTTGAGTCTTAAGAATTTGAGGTGAGGACTCCCTTAGCGGTCCGGTCCCCTATACATTGACCGGCTTGGCGCGCAAAAGAACAAAAGAGAGAGGCCTCTGGCAAAGGAATTTCCCGAACTCAGTGACTTGGAAAATTCTCCAGCATGAACCCAACGAGCAAAATGAAATGGAGCGAGTAGTATAATAAATTCCTATTCAGCTGATTTTTCGACATTGACGACAACCTACTCTTCGCGGCAGGAAATCGCCTAGGAATTTGCCGCTCCAATAAGCGGAAGGATACCCTAATGGCGAAGCAATACCAGATGCTTCAAAGCAGCCGTTTGGAGATTGACAATGGATATAGAATCCTGTAGAACTAGAACTCAGATGAAACCGTCAAAACAATCAATATAGAAAGACTAGTGCCATCCCCGCTTACTATTGAAAGAAAGACAGGTGGCACCCACCTTTCACTATTATATATACTCGGGACTTCTTCTCATGGCTATTCTCTGGGGTGAATCTTCTGCCTAATCTCTTTAGAACGGGGATTTCCGCCTTTAACCCTCAAGCTAAGCTTATTCGCCCTTCTTGAAAACTTATTCGAGAAAACTCTTCCCTAAACTTACTATTCTAGTTATAAGGGAAGCCTTAACAGAAAGGAATTCCAGATCGGTTATTACATCTACGCTGACTCTACTAGAGGCTGACCACCTTTGGCTCATTTTATTGAACTTGGGTCTGACTGCTTTCCTCAAAAACCTTCTTTATAACAGAGCCTATTCTCTTACTCTTCTCTCTAATGTCAAATGAAAGAGTTTACTATACGACTTTACACTAACATAAAGATAACTACTTCTCCTAGTCTGACTTCTTACCCTTTTCCATTAGTTCAAGACTAAGGGGAGTAGTAGCAGATTTATCCTCTTAATCTCTCTTTTAAGTGAGGAATTTTTGACAATGAAAGATAAAAGAGAATTTGCTTAGAAGCTAGAGCTAGGAGAAGATAGGACGGTTGATATGCCTAATCGAACCCCTTATCTTACTATTTTAGTTAGATTTAGGAACTTAACTCGAAGGTAAGTAGTAGGACTAGGGGAAGAAGCCTTTTTTCGATATGGAGTTTTAAGAGTTGCCGTGGGAGTTCGACTTGATTTTCTTCGCCCTTACTCTGAGGAGCCTGTTTTAGTAGCTTTCGATAGCGAGCCAGGTTAAGTTTAAGCTTAAACCTTTCGTGTTGCCGAACCTGTTGGAGAAAGTTAAGTGAGATTTGGATAATCGGGGATAGGGTAGGCTTCATAGGAGGGTTTCCCTAGGAGGTAGGAGTTTGCACCTCACATTTCATTTCCAGCCATTGATCTAATTGCAGTTCTAGGTTCTTTTTTTCCAATAAAATAGAAAAATTGGCAGACATCCAAATTGAATGCCAGTTCTTCTACCAGCTATTCTTGAGCCAATTGCACTCCTAAGGCAAGCTCTTATAGAATCAGCAGCAGACAGCGCTTAGACCTAAGGATACCCTCTTTTTAGAACCTGCATAATCTATACAGAGCTAGGTGTCAATCTTTATGATATGAAGTATGCTAAGAGAAAGGGAGCATTCAAGGCGAAGAATAAATGAGTTGCCCCATATATTACCTACTCAAAGGTTTCAGGTGTTCTTGTCTTGGTTCCCCGCTAACATCGATATTTTGAACTTCAATCCGAAAGCCTCTGAGTTCTAACTAACCGACTCTATAAACAAACTCAACTCGAGAGAATATGAATTTAGACTTCTACTTGAATCTTAGCCGGGCCCATGCTTCACTATAATATCCCAAAAAACTAGGCTATCCTAGTACAAGCGTCCTGGCCTCGGGGAAAAGGAAGCCATATAGAGCACGTGCCCTTCCTACCGGCTCTGTGACCTTAGTGAACCTAAAGCTATAGTTTTCACTTCGACGAGCTCCGTTCACTCCCGGAATTCTCCTTTCATACATCTATTCAATACTGGATTCAATGGTTCGTCCCTTGACACCGAAGCAAAAGGACTATGAACCTGCCAATGGTAATATCAGATATGAAAGAAGAGTACCGTGCACTAAGGCCTGGTGCATTCGAATGAGACAGCTGTTCCTCTTTTCGAATATAGAGGCTTTTTAAGCGAAGTGCTTAGGTTGTTTGGTCGGAAGATTTGGATTGGGTTGGTTAGAAGTCTGACTTAGAGGACTCTGAATATGTGGAGTAGTGAGCCGATCCCCCTTTTCGCGGTTTTTATTGTTCTTCCAAACGAAGAGACCAATAAGGGCCCGGCCTAGCTTCTGCGAACGCTTCGGTGGATAATTCTTCCTTTGACTCGGCTTATGACTCCATGGAGGATTCCTAGTCTGCTTACTTCCCCACTGCCCATGGCTAAAGAAAGAGCACTTCGGCTATCACAAAAGACCACGCACAGGTGCATTCTGCTGAAAGTCCAGGTAACTAACCCCCTTTTCACTTACCTTCCCCAACCGCCCTAGCAGCATATCCCTTTTTTCATTCGAAACAATAGATTCCTTTTCCCCCGATCTCCTACGTATGGAGGAATGCTGGGGCAAAGTGAAATAAAGGGGGCTCCCCTATCACTATCCGAGGGAGGGTGGCACGGGTCTTTACTGTAGGTCTTGGTCTTTTCTTCCTTTCCATTTTCATAAGGTCTTCTTGACTGTTATTCAAAAGGTCCAATAGTGTATATATATTGGAGCTTTTGAGGCAATTCTAGATCCTGGGAGGCAATTATAATTGGTCAATAAAAATCTATTTCAATGCTATTTGTTTTTTTCTTTTTTATGAGTTTATTCAATTTCTCGTGAAAGGTAAAAGGGAATAATTTTTTTTGATTGTTCTCTAAATGTGAGTTTTCTTCTTCCATATGTAAAAAGGGAATAAACAAATCAATAAAATTCCGGGATGCTTCATGAAGTGCTTCTTTCGGAGTTAAACTTCCGTTTGTCCCCATATTTCGAGAAAAAGTATCTCTTGTTTTTCATTCCCATTCCCATAAGAATGAATACTATGATTTGAATTTCGAACAGGCATGAATACAGCATCGATAGGATAACTTCCATCTTGAACGTTCTGTGGCGTTTGTATAAGATATCCGCGATTTCTCTCGATTTGTAATACAATACACAAATTGATCGGTTCCGTCAAGCTAGCTATATGTTGTGTATTATCAACTATTTCTACATAAGGTGGTAAGACGATATCTTGGGCAGTTACATATCCAGGCCCCCTGACACAAATATACGCGTCACAAGTTTCATATAGATTACTTCTCAATACAATTGATTTCAAATTCATTAAGATTTCATGTACCGATTCTTGAATACCCTTTATGGTAGAATATTCATGCGGTATTTTATCAAATTTTACATGTGTGATACATGTTCCTTCTATTTCTCCAAGCAAAGCTCTTCGCATCGCAATGCCTATTGTGTCGGCTTGACCTTTCAGAAGTGGAGACAGAATAAAACGCCCATAATAAAGACGTTTACTCTCTGTTCTTGATTCAACACATTTCCACTGTAGTGTCCGAGTAGATACTGTTATTTTCTCTCGAACCATAGTAATATAATTTCATTAGATCATTGAATCATTTATTTCTCTTGTTTTTCTTGAAAGTTCTTCCATGTGCATTTCTACACACGTCTTTTTTTCGGAGGTCTACAGCCATTATGTGGCATAGGGGTTACATCCCGTACAAAAGTTAATAATATACCACTTCTACGAATAGCTCGGAGAGCCGCGTCTCTTCCGAGACCGGGGCCTTTTATCATGACCTCCGCTCGTTGCATACCTTGATCCACTACTGTACGAATAGCATTGCCTGCTGCGGTTTGAGCAGCAAATGGTGTCCCTCTTCTCGTACCCTTGAATCCACAAGTACCGGCAGAGGACCAAGAAACCACCCTACCCCGTACATCTGTAACGGTGAAAATGGTATTATTGAAACTTGCTTGAACATGAATAACTCCCTTTGCTTTGGGATTCTACGTGCACTCTTACGTGACCCAATACGTCCATTCCTGCGCGAACCAATTCTCGGTATAGCTTTTGCCATATTTTATCATCTCGAAAATATGAGTTAGAGATATATGGATATATCCATTTCATGTTAAAACAGATTCCTTATTTATATTTATGTATCGTTTCATTTAGCGAGTGTGATTATCCCTGCCTTTGTTTATGTCTCGGATTGGAACAAATTACTAGAATTCGCCCCCGCCTGCGGATTAGTCGACATTTTTTTCACAAATTTGACGAACAGAAGCTCTGATTTGTCATTCCTTATCAACAATTGTAATTTACTTCTTGGAAGAAAAAAAGTTTCTTGAGATTTGGCATCTCGAATCGTATTCTCGCGAAAGGGGTGTTCAAACCATTTAATCCTTCGAATCCTTGTTGCTTGCGGAGTCGATAAATTATACGTCCTTTGGTTGAATCATACCGACTTACCTCAACCTTGACTCTATCCCCCGGTAGTATCCGTATAAAACTACGTCGGATCTTTCCTGAAACATAACCTAGAATCAGATCTTCATTATCTAAACGAACCATAAACCATAAAACATAAGGGCGGATACGAACTGCAAAGTAAAATGAGAAAATGCACCCCCATAAAATCACAGCGGGAGGCGAAAGCTCTATTTAAAACATAAGGGCCTAAGCTGGGTAAGACTTCCTCCATATATGGAATTGAATCCATAGGATAAGAAGTGGACAGGATCCCTACCCTAGGAAAGATAGACATTATAGGGAGGACGATCCACAAGTAGGAGCTGTGAACCTGTCAGCCCAACCAGTAGCCGGTCTTGCATATGATATGAAAGGGGAGATGACATGATATGGGATGAATGCTTTCCTTCTTCCTTAGCCCTTAACGGCCTTCTTACTTTTCTTTATTGCCATTGCCTGCTTGGAGAAAAGGAATTACCGGGCTTGTCTTGGGAATAGAATAAGAATAGGGTTTTTTCCTATTGTTGGTCTAAGAAGCTGCACATGAACTAGAAGGCCTTACAACGAACTTTCAGAAGTAGCTGCGAGAATGCCTTGTTTATAGGTTCTTTGCAAATCGCTTGTTTTCAGCTTCCCCAAAAGAGGAAAATTCGGGGCATTTCTTTGTCCATTAACATGAAAGAAATGAAGGTACAATGGGCTGGCGGACCGGTCTTTCCAATAAGCAAGAAGGAAAGGGCGTTAAGCAGAGAGTTCCCGCAAGGAGAAGGAGAATTTCCCAGTTCTTGAATTCACAACTACGAGATTGACATCCGCGGCAACCAAAGCAATCTGTAAGCACCCTTAGGGAAAGAAATACTGACTTTATGACCGCACTCTTAAAGCACTCGTTCTAGCAGATATGTCTTTGTCACAGCCAGGCCAGTGGTTTTCTTCCTGATATTATACTATCGGGATTGTGACCATCCTATGAGATTGGACGATAGGGATCCACACTACCAGCACTCTCAGGCCACTTTCCCAAGACAATAGGCTACGGAGCGGGCAGCCTCAAACGAGGACCCAGCCCAATCTATTACATACGATCACTGATCGAATCGGGCCGTTAAGGCTTCTTTCAGACATGATGGATAGAAGATCAAGATCTGGGTAAACCTCATCAATTCCATTCTATGCCGGGGCGGTGCCATCATTTCTCCTTTCCGAGGAAGCATGCTCAAGTGCCGAAGACTTTGACTGACTTGAAGGATGGAATTCAAGGGGCGATGAGGGTAAAAGCAGCTCGACCACAGGGAGAGGGCGTGCCGGCAAGGGCTGTTCTTCTTCGAGAATCCGCAGCACATGAATATGAGTAAAAGGAACTGATTGACCAAGGTCTTACAGAAGGAGCTGCTTGAGATGGAAGTCCGCTAGTAAGAGGCCGTTAAGGTCTACAGTTGTGATTGCGCTTTCCCCTCCCCCTCTTTGCCAATTAGAACTCCGTAAACTATCTAGGTAACCGAAAGAACCAATACTGAATAACCATAGGAGTAAACGGATTCAAGGAAAGAAGAGAGTTCTTCCTCTCAAATACTAGAAACGGAAAGGTTTCTATACCGGATGGAAGAGTGAAGAAAGGCGGTTAAGCAAAGAAAGGAATTGTATGAAAAGAAGAAGTTGGCCTAGTAGGCCGATAAGTCCGAACCAATCATGAAGAGTTAGTAACTCTAATTATCGTATTAAGAACCGTGCTTTCCTACAAAAAATTTCAAATGAGAAGGGACCAAGGTTCCGCTCCGAGTACCCTCCCCCCGGAGATAGATAGCAATCAAATATACATAAATTCCGCTCTCCTGCAAGGTGTTCGTAGGCGATATCTCTTAAAGACTAAGACTATCCTTTTTTTCTTTATATAGTTTTTCTAGGTAGGACCCCTCAGCTTAAAAGTAATGTGAAGTAGCAGCCAATAGCTCCCTTCTTTGAGAAGGCTCAAGCCATGTCATTCTCTCCGACCTTAAGCCGTGGTCGGCCGGTCATCTCTTTCGGGGGCCAGGTTGACTCCCATTTCTTTCTTTTTAGCCTTTCGATGATATGATGGGCTCGTTCTTCCTAACATAGCATAGACCCAGTGGGAATGAATGTCAAAAGGAGGACCTCGGGTATCCAATCAATCCTATCCGCCGCATTCCTCTTGCCTTTACAAAATGGACTCGAAAGGCTATCGAAAGAGAGTACTAGCCCGGGGTACGATACATTGATAATAGAATCAGGTTTTGGGCTGGCTACATAGATAGGGCGCTTTCTTCAAACCATTCCCCAGCTTGTGTCGATTCCTTGTAAGGATGTGTAGATTCTCGGAAGATTGGGCTTGGCTCTCATCCCATGAATCTGATAGTAGCGCCTGTACGACTGAATATGCTTTTGAAAGAGAAGTCGATAGGCCTGCAGTCTGTGGGTGGGTCCGCGGTATATAACCTGGTGAACCTGACGAGACTCTTGCACGAAAGAAGGGCTACCATTCCATATGTTGGGCGACAATAGAATGCATGCCGGAGAAAAGGAAAGAGAAATATATCAAATAAAGTCTTCAGCGAGATGTAATGTCCAGGCATTGGCTTGGTTCGAAGGAAGTTTAACTCACTGAATGAAGTCCTCCCGCTACTATTGATTGCTTTGGAATTGCTACAAATCTGATCTGAGACGAGAACTTAAAAGGGAGGGAAACCCCATCCCCATTCAAATCTTAGTCAGTGCTTCTTTCCGCCTTCCAACTTAATAGATTCTCTCTATCTCTATTTCACTTTCAGGGGTGAGTATTAAAAGGCCATAGAAAAAGAAAGGGGTTAGCTCTTAGCTCGCTGGTAGTACTGATACAATCAATATGTACACACATATTAGGAAACAAAAAAGCAGAAAGCTCAAAGGTTCTGGTTCTGACCGCAGGGAAGGCATATATAATCAGATAGCTTACTCCGCTGTGACTTATAGCTCTAGAGATTTCCTGCTTGGCTTTTGTTTTAATGAATATCTACCCAGGAAGTCTTCCCCTTTGTCCTATAGCTAGAGTTAGGACAGGGATTGAGGGATGCTCTTGGGCAATAGTTTGAGTGACAAAGCAATCGCACGCAATATGTAAGAAATCCAAAGCAGAGGAAGCTCTTTCGGAGGAATCTATAGATCTACTTCCTTTAGAACAGACTCAGCAGCCTATCTATTGGAAGCAATAGGAAGAAAAAGAGTAGCCTAACAGCTACCTACACCGGGGTTGACTTACTTTGATTTCTATCTAAGCATCGGTGTAGTCTCGCCTCTCCCTAATAGTGAAAGTGGTAGAGTCTAAAAAAGACCCTTCCACAGCCTTCGTTGGAGCTTTTTTATTTTCCACAGACATTTCGCCCATGGTTAAAAAGGATTCCGATTTCTGCTCCATGCTGATCTAACAGTGAATTCTCCATTTCTGCTGAGTTTTTATAGCCTTTCGTCTTTTATTGGGAATATGGTAAGTGGAATCCCCCGAATCCTGCCACAAATAAGAGAAAGAATGGCATTAGTGGTCGGAGGTAACACCCATGCTTGTAGAATACCAGCAATGAGCTGAGCAACTCGTAAAGATAAATTGTTGGTATTGGAGTTCAATTATTAAAAACGACTTCCTCGGCAACAGAGTTGGATAGATGTCACGAAGCTTCCCCGGTCCCTAGGGTCGGGCTTTCGGGTACGGGTAGCTTCATCTATATCAAGAGGTCGGGGAGGTTTCATCTTTGCAGGGGGCGGGAACCTTTTCGAAATATGCCTTTGCTTGACACTTAAGAGTCTGAATTGGTAGTTTGATAACTTGGCCTGCGCTATAGGGTATGAGGTCAGTACCACACCGTGGGCTTGAAAGCCTTCCATTCATATAAAGACCTCTAGCCTTTAGTTAAAGGGGAACTACAAGAGACCTAGACGATGAAGTAGCTTTGGTTTCTAATCTTTAGCAGCCTTTCCAACGAAATAGCCTTCTCAGGAGATAAATAAAGATCAAGATTTGAATCTTCTTACCTATGCTTCGTATGCCAATGCCAAATCACCATCGGCCCTTACTAGATGCTTCCACTGAAAGCCAGAACATTCGCATAGAGATGAGGGAACAGCAAGCGGAGTGGCGAGCTTTAAAGGTTACCCTGAGTTGAGGCTCCTCCCAACCATCAGGAGATCGAGTGGCAAAACATAAATGTAAAGATGGACTTCCTATGGATGCGAGAAAGATGGTAAAAGCATGTGCCCCCGGATGCGGATATGCCGATGGTTAGACGGCTAGCGAACATCCTTTCTAAGAAGTTGGTTTCATGAGGCTAACTCCTAGCGTCCCCGTCGCTGCGTTAGGGGGAACTGAAGACTCACTCGTGAGTCAGCAAGATCAAGAGTTATCAAGATGTGCTCTCCGCTTAACGCCCTTGCTTAAGGAATGAACATAGCGGATCATTCCCCAATAAGAAATACAGCATAAATCTCTATAGGTCGGAATCTTGATGCCTGCTGCTTGACAACACTAGCCTTGCTGAGTAGTTATACACCTAGCAGCGTACAAGAGACGTCTGGTTGTCTATGAGAGAAGGGCAAAAGATGAAGAAGAGCTATTCTTTTGATTTGGAAAAGCTAACCATGCGTTCACAGTCGACTCAACAAGACGGGTCACTCCCTACCATAAGCCATGCCCTTACTAAACAGCTACCACTCCCGGCACACTTCTTTAGCAGCCTTGATCCACCCAGTGACAAGATCTGTCTTTGATGCTGCCTTGGCCCTTAACGGCCTTTGGTTTCGAGCATTGAAAACCGCTAAAGCCCTCGGCTGAACTCTCTTAAGCCCGGCTAGAGAGCCATGCCTTCTAAATCTCACTCTGCTGCTGATTCAACAACAGAAATTCTTGGTCAAGCTAAGCATTCGTTCATAGCTCGCCAAGACTAGTTGCGCTTGCTTTGCCGTATACTGGTTGATCTGGTCTTTCCTGTTAGACTGTTCTCTACTTCACTAGTGCAGTCAGGTGCATTCTTTTTTAGAGTTGATGGACCTCCGTCACTCGGATTAGCAGGAGTGTGACTTCATTCCACATCTCCTTCTTCAGGAATAGAGCGTCAGCTTCTTAGTAGCTACAGGCTCTTGTTACCATTAATTCCCAATCAAAGAGCTAAAAGAAGAACTAATCTCATCATGTAAATCAGGAATGTCTCAATCCTTCTGCTTATCAGTCGAGTTACTCGGATTAAGCGTCAAGTAGTCAATTCCAGATTGAGTCGGTCTGACGATTTCCGGTCATTTTCCTTCCTTTTTAGGGGTTTTTCCGGTTGGTAAAGCACGCGAACTCAAGCCTATTAATCGTTCGATAGTGAGCTACTAATTATATTATAGCATCCCTTGCTATTGATTGAGAATCTTGCTGACGAAGCTAAGCCGAGTTTAGCAGCTCCAACACATTGCATTTCCGGATGGCAACTCTGCTGTTAACTCTTCTTACTTTGTTGGCTGCGTCTGACTGCGAACTTCTACTAAACTAACCCTATATAAGATAATCCTTTGTTATTTCTTTCGGTTGGTAAATTCTTTCTTTTTCGTTTTCTCGGTCTGCATTTTGATATAGGTTATGAATTCCATTATCCCATTGATTCTTATGAAAATAGACGACTTGTATTCATGGTAGTTAGCATTTTGAGGTATCTGTTCCGTCTCATATTAGAATGAGCCTAGCATCACAGGTTATAAAGCAAGGAAGTGAGAGCACCAGGAAGAGCGGATAGGTTGTTTGTGAAAGAAGGCAAGTATACTGACTTGGCTCTTTTAAGGACAACTTCCCCTTGTTAATGTACGAGCAGGAGACTCGAATAAAGATGCCCACAATCAGATGCTATAGGAACTGAACTGCCAATATGTATATCAAGATATGTTGTATGAAAGGGATCCCCTAATGCCCATATTAGCGAAATCTGACTCAACGGGAACCTCACTCAAAGCTGGGGAAGGGGATGCCCCAGAATAGTCCTTTCGGCTATAACATCATTAACGAAAGAGCGATCTATGCTTTACGAAAACGACGGAAAGTAAACTCTTTTTATTACCTTTCACCACGGGTGCTAAAAAAAAAAGAAATTCTTTATTAACATTAACAATAGCAATAAAGGAAAAAGAGAGAGATGGGTTCAGGCCTGCCTCAACGGCATAAGATGAATATAAAAAACCAAGCGCTAACTGAAACTGGGGTCCTTAAGTCAGGTTTTTACTAAATAAAGAGGGCCTACGAGGCGCCTGGAACAGGTGCTAATGGAACTACTGGAGCGAGTATTACAGGTTGAACTCTTCTCTGCTACTACTAGACTGCTACTGCAGTAAGGAAGGAATTCTGTGTAAAGGGGTTTTTAATTTATTACATTCCCTCTCTCCCTCTTTTTTCTTGGTAAGGAATTCCTTCCGGAGTTGATCCAGTGGATCTAGTGGTATCTTAGTTAGGACGAGTAGATTGATTTGGTTTCTACCATTGAAAGAACTGAAAGAGAAAGAGATAGACTGAGATCCGGGCATCGCCTAAGAGGAAGCACTTAAAGAATCCCTGCAGTGACCTTTCAAAAAAAAGGAATGATCTCGGGCATCAATATAAAGAGAGTTTGGTAGCTTTCCCTTTAAACAGGGAATTTCCTTATACTTATATTAGGGGCGTATCGAAGAGCTAGGCACCAAGGTTTATTAAACTCCAAACTTCCGGTTAAGAAAGGAAAGCCGGTCCAATCCTAAACAAGAGAGAAGATGACAGCGGCAAGACCTAAGAGAAAGGAGGTCTTATCGAGCCTTCTTCTTTATCTTCCATCTGCAAAGAGGGTATAGGAAAAGCGAACTCCTAAAGCAAAGGAAAAAGGTTCAAATACTTGAACTGGTTCGCAATACCTTAGGACTGTGAAATTAATATAAAAGGAGCTGGCAATTCGAATCTATCCTTAAAAACTGGCAATGAAACTGCAGGGGCTCAGAGCTCCTTTCTTTATGGTTCGCTTCATTTCATTACGCTCCTAGGGCCCGCTTCGGGCTTGCGTTCGACCTTGGCTTCGGGTTTGGCTCCTAGGCCCAGCTAACAAGAACTACAACACCAGATCTCCAGCGGAAAATACCCATTGGTGATTCGTCGATACCAAGTTGAGGCTCCTTTACAAGCTCAAGAGAAGAACAAGAGGAATCCTAGTGAATCTAAGATGAATGCTTGGTTTACGTTATGGAAGAAAGACACGTATATGTGATATTAGATATTGACTGATTCTATATGAACTAAAGATATATTTTATTTGCCACCCGCCTCCTATGAATTTGATCAGGGATTCTAATACCAATAGAAGCCTTTCCCTTTCCGTCTCCTTGTGACTGTGAATTGACTAAATAAACAGATGAAATTAAGAAAAGGGTGGACGAAAATAAGAGTTCGGAACTAAGAAATGGAAGATCGAAAGTCGTATGGATTCACAAAGACTCTGTGGATAGAAACAGAAACTCAAAAGTAGTTCGAATGATTTACTAATATTCCTTCATACTTTTACTCGAAGTTCTTAGTTACTTCGAATCCCAGCGACGGAATTATTAAGTCATAATTCGTTGGTTGATTGTATCATTAACCATTTCTTTTTTTGGTACGAGGGAACTTATCATGAATCCACTTATTTCTGCCGCTTCCGTTATTGCTGCTGGGTTGGCCGTAGGGCTTGCTTCTATTGGACCCGGAGTTGGTCAAGGGACTGCTGCGGGTCAAGCTGTAGAGGGTATCGCGAGACAGCCTGAGGCAGAGGGAAAAAAACGAGGTACTCTATTGCTTAGTCTAGCTTTTATGGAAGCTTTAACAATTTATGGACTGGTTGTAGCATTAGCGCTTTTGTTTGCGAATCCTTTTGTTTAATATGAAAAATCCCTATTTTATTGCCTTGAACTTATTGTTTCCTTTTTCGAATTCTATTAAGATTTCACTCCTACAATTACTTATTCGAATAACCTGTGGGAAGGTTTTATTTGTGGATGAGGGATTAGTATACCCACTCCCTTTCATCCTTCCCCTTCGGAGTCCAGGGGAAACTAAGGATTGACACAAGGGGGATAGTTCACATAAATCAAATACTTTTTGAATTGGAAATAGGAAATAAATAAAAAAGAGGGGCGAAGTAAAGAACTCTATTCGATTTTTTAGTCTATCTGTTTAGTCTATAGGAGATCATATGAAAAATGTAACCGATTCTTTCGTTTCTTTGGGCCATTGGCCATCCGACGGGAGTTTCGGGTTTAATACCGATATTTTTTCAACAAATCTAATAAATCTAAGTGTAGTGCTTGGTGTATTGATCTTTTTTGGAAAGGGAGTGTGCTGGGATTGCCTAAAGGAGTATTCGACTGTTTCCTTTTTCCTTTCTTTACCCGGCCTGACTATTCCCCGAAAAGGGAATAGGATAAAGGCCGTACCTATCCTGCAGCTATTAACTTCCTTAGTAACCTTAGGAGTGATCCTTTATTGCATTGCACGAGATTCTACTCCTCAAGAATGTTCTAATTATAAGAAGAAGAAGTTAATGAGTTCTTTCTTGTTGTTTCGTAGCTAATGGGGTTCCTACTTGATTTCAGCAGGGTATGTACCATGTCTCCCAAGCTTGCCAAACTCAGTACATATGGCTGAAGGAAGTTAGGAAGCAATGAAAGCGTCCTTCCCCCTGAAAAAGGTCATTCTCTTCATGGTTCTTTTTCGCCTGGGCTCATCAGATACGGAGCACTCGGCCTAAATCGTCATTCCCGAGGAGGCGGCCCTCGAAGAAACCCTATTTTTTTAGCTTCTCATTTCAAAGGGCCTCCCATAATCCCTCTTACGGCGCCAGACGAGGCGCAGCCCGGCGGCTTCCTTCTTCCGGGAGTGGCAAACACAACACACGAGCCCTAAGTCCTAACTCCGACCTGAGGGTTCGGAGTGGACTCTCAATCAAAGAATAGGAGCAACGGCCGCTCACCAGCGACCTCGACCCAGGGAGTCGTGCTCGACTTCCAATGATGAGATAGCGTCTTTCATAGTCAATAAATAATACTGGATTAAGATAAGTCACAGAAGCTTATACAACATCACTAATTGGCCGAGATGCAGTTAAAACAGAGAGTTAGAAAGCCGGATTGTTACTATTGACAGAATGGTCTAATAAGAAAAGCAGGAACAGTTAAGCGTTTTAGAAGGGGGACAAACTCAGAACTATAGTTCATTTTCATACGACTTTCTATGGGAAAGCATCCATTTGGGCGTGTGTCCCAAAAAGCAAACTATTAAATACGACATTCTTTATGAGTTCGTTTTGCCCAATAGCTCCTTATCTTGGACACTAGAAGAGGCAGCTCGCTCTCATAGTAATAAAGAAGCCCCTCGTACTGCTTCGAGTCGGCTGGTTTAAACAAACCGATGAAGAAATTCCAAGGAACGTCTACGGCCCTAAAAAAAACACTAAATAGGTTTAGGTGTGTGAACAATGAGGAAGAGCTCTTTTTTTTATGCGGTCTCACTTTACCACCATCT